AGAAACGAATCAATTTAGATAGTCCTTTGTGGCTCCGGTGGCGACTAGATCAACGTGTCATTGGTTCAAGAGAAGTTCCCGTCGAAGTTCAATATGAATCTTCGGGCACTTATCATGAGATTTATGAGCACTATCTAATAGTAGGAAGTGTAAAAAAAGAAATTGGCTGTGTATACATTCGAACCACCGTCGGTCATATTTTTTTTTATCGAGAGATAGAAGAAGCCATACAGGGATTTTGCCGGGCCTACTCATATACTATCTAAACTAAGAAATTTAGAGATATTCATACCTGTGGGAATTAAGGTCTCTCCAATTTCACTGGTATCATAATTTCTGAATTTATGCGCAAATAAAAATTTAGGAAAGGAAGTTTTCGAATCACTGACTCAGGTCCATTGTCGAATCCTACTCAACGGAATATGGGGGTACTTATGGCAGAACGGGTCGATCTGGTCTTTCACAATAAAGTGATAGATAGAACTGCTATGAAACGACTTATTAGCAGATTAATAGATCATTTCGGAATGGCATATACATCACATATCCTGGATCAAATGAAGACTTTGGGTTTCCAGCAAGCCACTGTTACATCTATTTCATTAGGAATAGATGATCTTTTAACAATACCATCTAAGGGATGGTTAGTCCGAGACGCTGAACAACAAAGTTTTTTTTTGGAGAAACACCATCATTATGGGAATGTACATGCGGTAGAAAAATTACGTCAATCTATTGAGATATGGTATGCCACAAGCGAATATTTGAGACAAGAAATGAATCCTAATTTTCGGATGACTGATCCTTCTAATCCAGTCCATCTAATGTCCTTTTCAGGAGCTAGAGGAAATGCATCTCAAGTACATCAATTAGTAGGTATGAGAGGATTAATGTCGGATCCCCAAGGACAAATGATTGATTTACCTATTCAAAGCAATTTGCGTGAAGGACTCTCTTTGACAGAATATATAATTTCCTGCTACGGAGCCCGCAAAGGAGTAGTGGATACTGCTGTACGTACATCAGATGCTGGATATCTCACGCGTAGACTTGTTGAAGTGGTTCAACACATTATTATACGTAGAATAGATTGTGGTACTATCCAAGGTATTTCCGTGAGTCCTCGAAATGAGATGACAGAAATAATTTTTGCCCAAACACTAATTGGTCGTGTATTAGCAGACGATATATATATAGGTCTACGATGTATTGCCACTAGGAATCAAGATATTGGGATTGGGCTTATCAATCAATTCATAACTTTTCGAGCACGACCAATATATATTCGAACCCCCTTTACTTGCAGAAGCACATCTTGGATCTGTCAATTATGTTATGGTCGAAGTCCCACTCATGGTGACCTAGCCGAATTGGGAGAAGCTGTAGGTATTATTGCGGGTCAATCGATTGGGGAACCGGGGACTCAACTAACATTAAGAACTTTTCATACCGGTGGAGTATTCACAGGTGGTACTGCCGAACATGTACGAGCTCCTTCTAATGGAAAAATAAAATTTAATGAGGATTTTGTTCATCCTACGCGTACCCGTCATGGGCATCCTGCTTTTTTATGTTCTATAGATTTATATGTAATTATTGAGAATCGGAGTGTTATCCATAATGTGAATATTCCGCCAAAGAGTTTGATTTTAGTTCAAAATAATCAATATGTAGAATCAGAACAAGTGATTGCTGAGATTCGTGCGGGAACGTCCACTTTTCATTTTAAAGAGAAAGTCCGAAAACATATTTACTCTGAATCAGAGGGAGAAATGCACTGGAGTACGGGTGTCTACCATGCACCCGAATATACATATGGTAATGTTCATCTATTACCAAAAACAAGTCATTTATGGATATTAGCAGGAGGCCCGCGCGGATCCAGTATAATGTCTTTTTCGATCCACAAGGATCAAGATCAAATTAATGCTCATTCTTTTTCTGTCGAAGACAAATATATCTCTGACCTCTCAATGACTAATGATCGAGTAAGACATAAATTGTTGGATACTTCTAGTAAAAAAGATATGGAAATCATTGATTATTCAATATCTAATCGAATTATATCCAATGGTAAGCGGAATTTAATATATCCGTCTATTCTCCAAGAGAATTCAGATTTATTAGCGAAAAGGCGAAAAAATAGATTCATCATCCCATTAAAATATGATCAAGAATGGCAAAAAGAACTAATATCCTGTTTTGGTATTTCAATTGAAATACCCATAAATGGTATTTTACGTAGAAATAGTATTTTTGCTTATTTTGATGATCCACGATACAGAAGAAGCAGTTCAGGAATTACTAAATATGGGACTGCGGAGGTAGATTCAATCATAAAAAAAGAGGATTTGATTGAGTATCGAGGAACAAAAGAATTGAGTCTGAAATACCAAATGAAAGTAGATCGGTTTTTTTTCATTCCCGAAGAAGTGCATATTTTACCTGGATCCTCGTCCATAATGGTCCGGAACAATAGTATCATTAGAGTATATACACGACTTGCTTTAAATAAAAGAAGTCGAATAGGCGGATTAGTTCGAGTGGAAAGAAAAAAAAAAAGTATTGAACTGAGAATCTTTTATGGAGATATTCATTTTCCTGGAGAGACAGATAAGATATCCAGGCACTGCGGCATTTTGATACCGCCAGTAACAGGAAAAAAAAAAAATTCTAAGGAATCAAAAAAATTGAAAGATTGGATCTATGTCCAGCGGATCACACCTACCAAGAAAAAGTATTTTGTTTCGGTTCGGCCCGTAGTCACATATGAAATAGCCGACGGGATAAATTTAGCAACACTTTTTCCTCAGGATCTCTTGCGGGAAAAGAATGATGTCCAACTTCGAATTGTCAATTATATCCTTTATGAATATGGCAAGTCAATTCGAGGAATTTATAACACAAGTATTCAATTAGTTCGGACTTGCTTAGTATTAAATTGGGACCAAAAACAAAATGGTTCCAAAAAAGAGGTTTATGCCTCCTTTGTTGAGGTAAGGACAAATGATCTAATTCGTGATTTCATAAGAATTGAGTTAGTCAAGTCCACTCTTTCATATAGCGGAAAAAGATATAATATAACAGATTCGGGATTGATTCCTATTCCTAATAAGGGGCTAGATCGCGCCAATATCAATCCCTTTCATTCCAAGGCGAAGTTTCAATTACTTATCCAACAGCAAGGAACTATTGGTACGCTGTTGAATCAACATAAGGAATGCCAATCTTTGATAATTTTGTCATCATCCAACTGTTTTCGAATTAGTCCATTCAAGGGTTCGAAATATAACAATGCGATAAAAGAATTGGATCCCCTAATCCCAATTAGGTATTTGTTGGGTCCCTTAGGTACTATTGTACCTAAAATAACGAATTTTTATTTATCTTACCATTTATTAACTCATAATCAAATCTCGTTAAAGAAATATTTACTACTTAACAATTTTAAACAGACTTTTAAAGTACTTCAAGTACTTAAATATTGTTTAATGGATGAAAATAGAAGAATTTATAATCCCAATTCATGCAGTAATATAATTTTGAATCCATTCCATTTAAATTGTTGTTTTCTTCATCACGATTCTGGTGAAGAGACATCCACAATAATTTGCCTTGGGCAATTTATTTGTGAAAATGCATGTTTATTCAAATATGGGCCACACATCAAAAAATCCGGTCAAATTTTAATTGTTCATGTTGACTCCTTAGTTATAAGATCGGGTAAGCCCTATTTGGCTACCCCAGGAGCAACAGTTCATGGTCATTATGGAGAAATCCTTTATGAAGGAAAGACACTAGTTACATTCATATATGAAAAATCAAGATCTGGTGACATAACGCAGGGTCTTCCAAAAGTGGAACAGGTCTTAGAAGTGCGTTCAATTGATTCAATATCGATGAACCTCGAAAAGAGAGTCGAAAGTTGGAACGAACGTATACCAAGAATTCTTGGAATCCCCTGGGGATTCTTGATTGGAGCTGAGTTAACCATAGCCCAGAGTCGTATCTCTTTGGTTAATAAAATTCAAAAGGTTTATCGATCTCAGGGAGTACAGATCCATAATAGACATATAGAGATCATTGTACGTCAAATAACATCAAAAGTGTTGGTTTCAGAAGATGGAATGTCTAATGTTTTTTCACCCGGAGAATTAATCAGATTGTTGCGAGCGGAACGAGCGGGACGTGCTTTAGACGAAGCGATCAATTATCGGGCAATCTTATTGGGAATAACGAGGACATCCCTGAATACTCAAAGTTTCATATCCGAAGCGAGTTTTCAAGAAACCGCTCGAGTTTTAGCAAAAGCCGCTTTACGAGGTCGTATTGATTGGTTGAAAGGACTGAAAGAGAACGTTGTTCTGGGGGGGCTTATTCCTGTTGGTACTGGATTCAAAAAATTAGTACACCATTCAAGGGAAAACAAAAATATTGATTTGGAAATCAAAAGGAAAAATTTATTCGAGTTGGAAATGGGAGATATTTTGTTATACCATAGAGAATTATGTGCTCCAAACAATTTTCATGGGACATCACAACAACCATTTACGCGATTTTCCTAAGAAGAGATTCATTCTTTTTACTTTAACTATTTGGTTAGATTGGCCCAATTATTTATATTAATTTAGTAATAAAAAAATAAGTAATTAAAAGAAATTAATGGTTTGGGCTATATATCAAGGGTCAATCCACGGTAGAAGGTTCCGTCGGAACAATTATTTATTTCAGGGTACCTTTACCTTGTCGCTTAAAAAAAAAAAAGAGGAAGTGTGGGGAAATGCGGGGAAAAATGATAAAAAGATATTGGAACATCAATTTAGGAGAAATGATGGAAGCGGGAGTACACTTTGGTCATGGTACTCGAAAATGGAATCCTAGAATGGCCCCTTACATCTCTGCAAAGCGTAAAGGTATTCATATTATAAATCTTACGAGAACTGCTCGTTTTTTATCAGAAGCCTGTGATTTAGTTTTTAATGCAGCAAGTAGTGGAAAAACCTTTTTAATCGTTGGTACCAAAAATAAAGTAGCGGATTTAGTAGCATCAGCTGCAATAGGGGCTCGGTGTCATTATGTTAATAAAAAGTGGCTCGGTGGTATGTTAACGAACTGGTCCACTACGGAAACGAGACTTAATAAGTTCAGGGACTTAAGAACAGAACAAAAGATGGGGAAACTCAACCATCTTTCCAAAAGAGATGCAGCAATGGTGAAGAGAAAATTATCTACCTTGCAAACATATTTGGGTGGGATCAAATATATGACGGGGTTACCCGATATTGTAATCATCGTTGATCAGCAAGAAGAATATACGGCTCTTCGAGAATGTGTCATTTTAGGGATTCCTACTATTTGTTTAATTGATACAAATTGTGACCCGGATCTCGCAGATATTTCGATTCCAGCTAACGATGATGCTATAGCTTCAATTCGATTCATTCTTAACAAATTAGTATTCGCAATTTGCGAGGGTCGTTATAGCTATATAAGAAATCGTTGATTATGATTAAGAATAATAAAATTAATTAATTGTTTGGGAACTCGATCGATTTATTGGATCGGTTACTATTCTTGAACTTCAAAAAGAGATAGAGATAAAAATAGGGATATTTATATTATGTTATGTGATTTTTTAGTATCCTAAATTCAATTTGTATTAAAAGATGATTAATGTTGGTGAGTTGAGAAAGAGATGGTTGAATCAAAATAATTTTTTAAGTTCGATTTATATCAGAGGACAATATGAATGCTATACCATGTTCCATTAAAATACTCAATGGGTTATACGATATATCGGGTGTAGAAGTAGGCCAACATTTATATTGGCAAATAGGAGGTTTACAAATCCATGCCCAAGTACTTATCACTTCTTGGGTCGTAATTGCTATCTTATTAGGTTCAGTCATCATAGCAGTTCGGAATCCACAAACAATTCCGACCGACGGTCAGAATTTCTTCGAATATGTCCTTGAATTTATTCGAGACTTGAGTAAAACTCAGATTGGAGAAGAATATGGCCCTTGGGTTCCCTTTATTGGAACTATGTTCCTATTTATTTTTGTTTCTAACTGGTCAGGTGCTCTTTTACCTTGGAAAATTATACAGTTACCTCATGGGGAGTTAGCTGCGCCCACGAATGATATAAATACTACTGTTGCTTTAGCTTTACTCACGTCAGTGGCATATTTTTATGCAGGTCTTACCAAAAAAGGATTGGGGTATTTTGGGAAATACATCCAACCAACTCCAATACTTTTACCAATTAACATCCTAGAAGATTTTACAAAACCTTTATCTCTTAGTTTTCGACTTTTCGGGAATATATTGGCTGATGAATTAGTAGTTGTTGTTCTTGTTTCTTTAGTACCTTCAGTAGTTCCTATCCCCGTTATGTTTCTCGGATTATTTACAAGCGGTATTCAAGCTCTTATTTTTGCAACTTTAGCCGCGGCTTATATAGGTGAATCCATGGAGGGTCATCATTGATTAGCTTTTTAATAGTCTTTTTTCACTTACCCGAAGTCATGCATGATTCCAAATACGCACTTGGTTGGGTAACATAATACATATATATTTGTATCTATATATGTATGGATGACCTAATCTCGCTAAGAGGGAAGACAGACGATATTACGGAATTGGAAAAATATGGGTTAGGGGGTCAAGTCAAACTAGATATATGTAATATCTATAAGTTTAACCCTTAGATATGTTTCGAAGAATGATTCTAAAATCCAATTAAATATAAAATAAAATGCAGGTGGTTTACATTATGGAAGAAACAAATGTATATGTGATATTAGATATTTATTAGTTATATAGGGATTATCCCTATGGATTATATATTATATATTTCTATATTTTATTATTTTATTCCTATTTCTTTCCCAGTATATTATTAATATCTATTTTTATATTTATATTATTATTATAATACTATTTATTATTACTATTATTGAATGTTGATTCTTTTATTTTTTTTTTTTAACCACACTGCATTTCGTTTAGATGGATTACAATACAATATAAGTCTTTCTCTTTCGTCTGTAATTGTAGATTGAATGAAAAAACAGATGAACGTATGGATATAGAAAGTAAGTAAAGAACGAAGATATTGAATGAAAGAATGGTTCGAAACTAAGAAATGCAATAAGTAGAACTATATGCATATGAGTTTACAAAGATTTGATTATGAATAGAAACTAAAAAAAAAAAAAAGAGATATCGAAGTCATTCTGACGATTCACTAATATTTGAATTTCAATTCAGAGTTTTTAATTACTTTGACCCGATAGATCGTAGTGATAAAATAAGTAATAATGCATTGGTTGATTGTATCATTAACCATTTATTTTTTTTGTACGAGGAACTTACTATGAATCCACTGATTTCTGCCGCTTCCGTTATTGCTGCTGGATTGGCCGTAGGGCTTGCTTCCATTGGACCTGGAGTTGGCCAAGGTACTGCTGCGGGCCAAGCTGTAGAAGGTATTGCGAGACAACCAGAAGCGGAAGGTAAAATACGAGGTACTTTATTGCTTAGTCTAGCTTTTATGGAAGCTTTAACAATTTACGGACTGGTCGTGGCATTAGCACTTTTATTTGCAAATCCTTTTGTTTAATTTAATCCTAAAATTAGAAATGTGAAAACGTACGTTATGCACTTTTTTCTTAGTCTTAGTTTATTTTATTAACTTGGACTTGCCGTTTGCTTCTTCTAATTATATCAACACTTTAATCCTAACAATTACTTATGAGACAATACCCCGGGAAGGGTTTATTTGAGGATGAGGAATTCACGGATCCGATCGCTTTCTTCCTTCCCATTCCCACCCTTAGTACAAGGGAAACCCCTTACTAAGAAACGTTTCAACAAACGAAATATTTCGCAATTGGTGTGAGGCCTAAGACCTAACCTAATAAGTATCTTAATCTTTTTATGGAGAACTTAAAAAAATAATAAATTTTCAAATTCTAAATTACTATTATAAATTACTAGATGATTTAATCTATTCCCATAAAAAATAAATTAATAAAAAGAAATCGATCAGGGCGAGGCGAGTGAGGTGATACAAAAAGAACTATGTTCTTTGGTAGTCTTATCTATAAGAAAGAGGAGAGTATATGAAAAATATAACCTATTTTTTCGTTTCCTTGGGCTATTGGCCATCTGCCGGAAGTTTCGGATTTAATACCGATATTTTAGCAACAAATCCAATAAATCTAAGTGTGGTGCTTGGTGTATTGATTTTTTTTGGAAAGGGAGTGTGTGCGAGTTGTATATTTCAAGAATAGGTTGCATCCAACCAACTGCACGTTATTATGATTCTTTTTTTTGTTTTTTTATTAGGATAAGAAATAGGAAAGAAAGGTGCACGATCTCGACGAATTACTTATGAATAAATTAATAAATCATATGTAAGAACCATAGCATTTCGTGATTCATTGGTAAATCTTGATTCTCTATCGACCAATAATGCGAGACCATTAACATGGTTAAAGCTAAACTGTTTGAAGTTCAGGCACAACATGGTACTCTTTCTAACACTACATTAGTAGCAAAATGGTTTCAAAATAAATAGTTGATAATTCATCCGATATAGAACACTCATATTGATAAAATAATTTGAAACCTTTTATTAGAAAAAGGGGCGCTTTGCCCTTTTTACCCAATGCCGAATCGATGACCTATGTATAAAAAGAGGCATTTTTGGATTTAATGAAGATTTTAATAAAAAGGGAAATACAAAATAAAATATAATAATTTTTTTTTAATAAAAAACAAATAAATAAACAACTTTGCTGACAATTATGGATTTTTGTCTGGTCGGAAGAGCCCTCCTAATATTCTGTATATCAGTTTCAATATCTTTAGAATACGAACAGAAAAGAGAGAGGGTAGGCTCATTATAGTAAAAGATATGGGTGGGAATGCCCATAAAATAAATAATTGAATTGATTGAGCGTGAGAGCCAAATGAATCGAAAGATTCATGTTTGGTTCGGGAAGAGATCATGGGAGTTGGGAAATTAATGGTAAGATAATCTACTTTCATTAAATGATTTATTAGATAATCGAAAACAGAGGATCTTGAGTACTATTCGTAATTCTGAAGAATTACGTAAAGGGACCATTGAGCAGCTTGAAAGAGCCCGGGCTCGCTTACGTAAAGTGGAAATTGAAGCGGATGAGTATCGAATGAATGGATACTCTGATATAGAGCGGGAAAAAGTCAATTTAATTAAGGCTACTAGTGAGAGTTTGGAACGATTAGAAAATTACAAAAATGAAACCCTTCATTTTGAACAACAAAGAACGATTAATCAGGTTCGACAACGAGTTTTCCAACAAGCCTTACAAAGAGCTCTAGGAACTCTTAATAGTTGTTTGAATAACGAGTTACATTTACGTACCATAAGTGCCAATATTAACACCCTCGGGGCCATGGAAAAAATAACGGATTAGCCTTTCGACTTTTACTTTAGTTTAGAGTTTAGGCATTATTTTTTTTCCTTTGCTTCCGAAAAAGAATAAAAAGATACTAATGGCAACCCTTCGAGCCGACGAAATTAGTAATATTATCCGTGAACGTATTGAACAATATAATAGAGAAGTAAAGATTGTAAATACCGGTACCGTACTTCAAGTAGGCGATGGCATTGCTCGTGTTCATGGTCTTGATGAAGTAATGGCAGGTGAATTAGTAGAATTTGAAGAAGGTACAATAGGTATTGCTCTGAATTTGGAATCAAATAATGTTGGTGTTGTATTAATGGGCGATGGTTTGATGATCCAAGAGGGAAGTTCTGTAAAAGCAACAGGAAGAATTGCTCAGATACCTGTGAGTGAGGCTTATTTAGGTCGTGTTATAAATGCTCTGGCTAAACCTATTGATGGGAGAGGTGAAATTTCAGCTTCTGAATCTCGGTTAATTGAATCTCCTGCCCCAGGTATTATTTCAAGACGTTCCGTATATGAGCCTCTTCAAACAGGGCTTA